GAATCTATTCCTTGGAAGAAAATAAGTCTCTTGTATTTCATTTTTTAGCTTCGAGTTGTATCTCTCACCAAGGGAATGTTTTCAAAAATCATCTAATCGATCGAATCTTTGTTGCGGAGTCTATAAATTATACGTCCTTTAGTTGAATCATACCGACTTATTTTTATTTTGACTCTATCTCCCGGCAGTATCCGTATCAAACTGCGTCGGATCCTCCCTGAAATATAACCTAGAATTAGATCTTCATTATCTAAATGGACCCGGGACGTTGGGAAGTGATTCAGTAATTAAACCTTCATGAATCCATTTTTGTTCTTTCATCCAGGTAACCCCTTGAAATATCATCAACTAATGGAGGAAGAGTTATATAACTTACTTTTCCTCTCTATTTCACAAATTGGAAGTTAGAGATCAAATTAGGATACCGGAGGAAGATTACCATATATAGCACAAAATTTCTCCTCCAATTTTTTCTAGTCTAGCTTCTCGATCTGTCATTATGCCTCGAGAAGTGGAAAGAATTACAATTCCCATTCCACCTAAAATCTTAGGAATTTTTTGATAGTTGGAATAGATTCGTAGACCAGGTCGACTGATACGTTTTAAAATAGTTCTATATATTCCTTTCCTAGTCCTTCTATGGCGCAAGGTTGAAACCAAGAAATCTTTGTTACTTTCCTGATGTTTCCGAACGTTTTCAATAAAACCTTCTCGTAGGAGTATTTTAACAATGTTTTCGGTGATATTAGTGGATGCTATTCGAACCGTTCCATTTTTACTCATGTCAGCATTTCTTATAGAAGTTATTATATCAGCAATAGCGTCTCTGCCCATGACGAATTCTAATTATTGGTGCTTCTTAATTTTGATATAATCAACATGTTTTTTTTTATTTTGAATTATTCAATTTCAATTATTAAAAGTATATGCGTGAAACACAATCTACTAATTTAATCCATTTCAGATATCCTACTATAACTATATCATAGTTTCATCTACTAGTATTTATAATACTTCAGGAGCTAATGAAACTATTTTAGTAAAATTCAACTGTCTCAATTCCCGAGCAATCGCGCCAAAAACTCGAGTTCCTTTTGGATTTCCTTCTTGATCAATGACAACCGCAGCATTGTCATCATATCGTATTATCATACCGTTGTCACGTTTGAGTTCTTTACATGTACGTACAATTACAGCTCTAATTACTTCTGATCTTTCTAGAGGCATATTGGGCACTGCTTCTTTGATTACAGCAACAATAACGTCACCAATATGAGCATATCGATGATTACCGGCTCCTATGATTCGAATACACATCAATTCTCGAGCTCCGCTGTTATCTGCTACATTCAAAAGGGTCTGAGGTTGAATCATATCATTTTTATTTGAATCTGTTATTTCAATGCAAAGAATGAGGAAAAAAAGAAATAGTGTTTGTCTAGAAATAAATAAACCCGCGGTTGTTTTTTCATCCTCAATACCCCTTTTGTTTATCTTTAGTTCTATATCCCTATCCTGAAATAATAAACTGAGTTCGTATAGGCATTTTGCACGCAGCTATTGAGATAGCTGCTCTGGCTACAGTTTCTGATACTCCACCCATTTCATAAAGTATTCGGCCTGGTTTAACAACGGATACCCAATATTCGGGAGATCCTTTCCCCGAACCCATACGTGTTTCCGTGGGTCTTATTGTAACAGGTTTGTCTGGAAATATACGTATCCATATTTTTCCACCACGACGCGCATATGGTGCCATTGCTCTTCGCCCTGCTTCTATTTGTCTAGCTGTGATCCAAGCGGGTTCAAGTGCCTGAAGAGCGTATCTGCCGAAACAAATATGATTGCCCCGACAAGATATTCCCTTCATTCTTCCTCTATGGTGCTTACGAAATCTAGTTCTTTTAGGGTTATAGTTGATGGTTTTTTCTTAATCCCACCTCTACTACAGAACCGGACATGAGAGTTTCCTCTCATCCAGCTCCTCGCGAATGAAAAGATTCGATACGGATACACATCCATTTAATAATTAGTACACTAAACTAAGTAATGGGATTTATTGATATTTCATTTATTACATAGGAAGCTCCATATATGGCTAGATGTGTATATTTATAGATAAAGATAATGCTTATTTTTTATAACGAATCCCTATTTTTTTTTTATTTTACTCTTATCGAGTCAAGACAATATTGTATTGTAATACAATAAATAAATAAGGGTTTCGCGGGCGGATATTGACTCTTTCCTGCTTCATTCGTAGGATCAATCCATGACCTCTCAGAGTAAATCAATTTGTTCTTGGTTCGTTCCGCCATCCCGCCCGATGAATCATTAGGATTCATTTTTCTTTTCTATTTTATTTATATTTTAATAGTTGAATCTTATATAGTCACAGGTTTCGTCGTTCCTATAGCTTCTCTATTAATGGTTAGGCCTGAACTCTGCAACGGAGCTCCCAACAAAATTGGTTCCCGAGTCAATCTCCTCAGTTTCTATT